TACCACAGGTGGGGTGACGGCCAGCTTTGGTATGTTGGGAGATATCATTATTGCCGAACCCAATGCTTACATTGCATTTGCGGGTAAAAGAGTAATTGAACAAACATTGAATAAGACAGTACCTGAGGATTCACAAGTGGCTGAATATTTATTCCATAAGGGCTTATTCGATCCAATCGTACCACGTAATCCTTTAAAGGGCGTTCTGGGTGAGTTATTTCGGCTACATGCTTTCTTTCCTTTGAATAAAAATTAGATCGATCAAGTAGAGCCTTAGAGTCTTAATTTAATAAGAGTATTAATTTATTAAAACTTAATAAAATTTTTTATGTGTGGTGATCAAGTAGTTATTTAATTTATAGGAATCAAATATAGGAATCAAAGTAAAAATACGAAGAATGGATTTTTTCTTTGGTAACATAAGATTTAATTGTAGAAAGAATCATCCAGATCATCTTTTTATCGATATTCCTGGTTACTAACCAGGAAATCCCTATTAAAAAAAATAAAAGAGTGAATTCTTTACTTCCGTGAAATTGGTTAACAAGGTCTTGCATCTTTCTATATCTCCCAAAAATCACCCCCCACTAAAAATCCTTTTTGTTGGGTCGTATTATTATAATGAATTCTTTGAGAATTTGTAATAAATCCTTTCTTTAGTAAATTTTATAAAATTATTAAATTTATAAGACAAGAACAAGATAATAACTAATAATACGAATAATATAAAGGGTGGATTATCATACATATATTTCATGTAGAAACATGTAGAAAGATTTATAGGTCCATTTATTTACATATTTATTGGATTTTATTAATTAATATATATTTATTAAAACATATACTTATATACTCCCTATTAAGTATATATACTCACTTAGGTATACTTAGTATAATATAACAATTATATATGAATTATAATATATCTTTATAACAATATAAGGATAAAGTTAAAATATTAATATAAAACAATAAATATAACAATAAATAACAGGTACAAATATTAAATCGAGGTACCCATTCTATGATAACTCTCAACAGCTTCCCCTCAATTTTTGTGCCTTTAGTGGGCTTAGTATTTCCGGCAATTGCAATGGCTTCTTTATCTCTTTATGTTCAAAAAAACAAGATTTTTTAGATACAATAAGGACGAATCCTTTTTTTTTTCAAGACTTACTTGGATCATAACACGGATATCTATTTAGTAGAATATGGTATAACATGTGGCTTCCTTCGGTCATAAGCTCTTATGTATGTATAAACATGATATTATGGGTAAATGAATTATCACTATTTTCAAATAGATCGGGATCGGGGAGAATTTCTGAAATGTAAAGTCAATATATCTATATGTATTCGGAAATCATGTGAAAGGGATGTTACTATTTTAGTTTGGACCTAAGAAATTCGATGAATTACCCCTAAACGTTCACATCATAATAGTGCTGGTTGATGAGAGTTACTTCGGAAACAAAAAAAAGTAAAATAAAATTTATTTTTGTTATTCTCCCAATTCCAATAAAATGCAACTAGGTCTAGTTATAGTATGAGTTGGCGATCAGAACGTATATGGATAGAACTTATAGCGGGGTCCCGAAAAACAAGTAATTTCTGCTGGGCCTTTATTCTTTTTTTAGGTTCATTAGGGTTTTTATTGGTTGGAACGTCCAGTTATTTTGGTAGGAATTTTATATCTTTATTTCCTTCTCAGCAAATAATTTTTTTTCCACAAGGGATCGTGATGTCTTTCTATGGGATCGCAGGTCTTTTTATTAGCTCCTATTTGTGGTGCACAATTTCGTGGAATGTAGGTAGTGGTTATGATCGATTCGATATAAAAGAGGGCGTAGTGTGTATTTTTCGTTGGGGATTTCCTGGAAAAAATCGTCGCATATTCCTCCGATTCCTTATGAAAGACATTCAGTCCATCAGAATAGAAATTAAAGAAGGTATTTATGCTCGTCGTGTCCTTTATATGGAAATCAAAGGCCAGGGGGCCATTCCCTTGACTCGTACTGATGAGAATTTGACTCCACGAGAAATTGAGCAAAAAGCTGCTGAATTGGCCTATTTCTTGCGTGTACCAATTGAAGTATTTTGAAAAAAGGAACTGAAGAATGAATACTTTGCAAGAGAGAAAAAACTCAAGAATCCTCGTTTTTTTATATAGCATAACTTAACTGAAGTTTCTTCAGAACGCTTATTCGAACCAAAGCAAACGCTACGAAATAATTCTAAAACAAAATTGTTTGTGTCCACAATTTTTTTATGCGTATGTAAACCCACTTAACTCAATTCAGTAACAAATCTAAATACTAGATTCATTATTAAAACAAAACATTTCATAATAAATCATAATATAATAAAGTAAAGAATTTTTTTTTTTAGAAATATTTGATATTTTGATAGAACGGGAGTTCTTTCGTCTCGCAATCCGACTACTATTAATTTGAAGTGGGCTTTTTCTTATTCTATTTCTGTATTCTTTCTAAATTCAAGGACTAACCACTGTACTGAATCACAAAAAAAATCGGAAATAGATTCATGGGCTCGATAACTTGTAATAGAACTTATGCTTGATAGAAATATTAGTATCGTATAGAGTCGACGAACGAGGTGCGTTCAGTAAAAATTAAAAAATTCACAGACGAAAAAATGGCAAAAAAGAAAGTATTAATTTCCCTTCTATATCTTGCATCTATAGTATTTTTGCCTTGGTGGATCTCTCTCTCATTTAATAAAAGTCTGGAATCTTGGGTTACAAATTGGTGGAATACTAGGCAATCCGAAATCTTTTTGAATGATATTCAAGAAAAGAGTATTCTAAAAAAATTCATAGACTTAGAGGAACTCCTACGTTTGGACGAAATGTTAAAGGAATACCCGGAAGCACATTTGCAAAAGCCTCGCATCGAAATCTACAAAGAAACGATCCAATTGATCAAGATGCACAATGAGGATCGCACGCATACAATTTTACACTTCTCGACAAATATAATCTGTTTCGTTATTCTAAGTGGTTATTCTATTATAGGTAATGAAGAACTTGCTATTCTTAACTCTTGGGTTCAAGAATTCCTATATAACTTAAGCGACACAATAAAAGCTTTTTCTATTCTTTTATTAACTGATTTATGTATAGGATTCCATTCGCCCCACGGTTGGGAACTAATGATTGGCTCTGTCTACAAAGATTTTGGATTTGCTCATAATGATCAAATTATATCCGGTCTTGTTTCTACTTTTCCAGTCATTTTAGATACAATTTTTAAATATTGGATCTTTCGTTATTTAAATCGTGTATCTCCTTCACTTGTAGTGATTTATCATTCAATGAATGACTGAAAAATGATTGAACGATCCAATTATAATATTTGTTACTTTGTGGATAAGCAAAACATTCAAAATTGTACTTATTCTTTCTACCCATCCAAGGGATTCCTTCAATATTCCAGTAAAATTATTTATATTTAAGTAAATAGCAAAATTATAGATAGGGAACTATACTAGCGACCTGCCTAATTTTATTGTATAAATTTTCGGGATCAATGATTGGACCATGCAAACTAAAAATACCTTTTCTTGGATAAAGAAAGAGATTACTCGATCCATTTCCGTATCGCTCATGATATATATAATAACCCAGGCACCCCTTTCAAATGCATATCCCATTTTTGCACAGCAGGGTTATGAAAATCCACGAGAAGCGACTGGCCGTATTGTATGTGCCAATTGCCATTTAGCTAATAAACCCGTGGATATCGAGGTTCCACAAGCGGTACTTCCTGATACTGTATTTGAAGCAGTTGTTCGAATTCCTTATGATCTGCAACTGAAACAAGTTCTTGCTAATGGTAAAAAAGGAGCTTTGAATGTAGGGGCTGTTCTTATTTTACCCGAGGGGTTTGAATTAGCCCCTCCCGATCGTATTTTGCCCGAGATAAAAGAAAAGATAGGAAATCTGTCTTTTCAGAGCTATCGCCCCACTAAAAAAAATATTCTTGTGATAGGTCCTGTTCCTGGTCAGAAATATAGTGAAATCACCTTTCCTATTCTTTCCCCGGACCCCGCTACTAAGAAAGATGTTCACTTCTTAAAATATCCCATATACGTAGGCGGGAACAGGGGAAGGGGTCAGATTTATCCCGACGGGAGCAAGAGTAACAATAATGTTTATAATGCTACAGCAGCAGGTATAGTAAGCAAAATCATACGAAAAGAAAAGGGGGGGTACGAAATAACCATAGCGAATGCATCGGATGGACGTCAAGTGGTTGATATTATCCCTCCAGGACCGGAACTTCTTGTTTCAGAGGGCGAATCCATCCAACTTGATCAACCATTAACGAGTAATCCTAATGTGGGTGGATTTGGTCAGGGGGATGCGGAAATAGTACTTCAAGATCCATTACGTGTCCAAGGTCTTTTGCTATTCTTGGCATCTGTTATTTTGGCACAAATCTTTTTGGTTCTTAAAAAGAAACAGTTTGAGAAGGTTCAATTGTCCGAAATGAATTTCTAGATCCGCGGATTTATCAACATCAAGCTCTAAAAATAAACAAATTTTTGTTGGCAATTATGTTATGTAATTATGTATAATCAAAAAAATTTTGCTTGTTTATATTCTTTCTTCTACCGGATTTCGGGAATTACTTATACCGCATTACTGGTCATAGTATATTGTGAAGAAGACTATTTGATTTTACTTAACTCTTCTTTATTTCTTTGTTTTTTCAATCCAAATTCAAACGGTATGATATAGAACGAATCAATAGTTTTATATTTGAATAGAACCAAAACAAAAGATAAATAAGCGGAGAATATAAACCAAAGTATAAATGAGAGGAACAAAGGATTTTAGGGGGGATTGTTCGTCTACTAGTCCTTGACACAAGAAACGGAATTTTCCACAACCCTTTCTTGTGTCGAATTAATAATGATTCTCGATCCCATTCGTAAAAATTTTCTATTTTTAGTTTAAATTTTTTTATAGGTTTATC